TCATAACTATGAGACAGAATATTCTGTTTTCTTATTTGCTCTTTACTTTATTTTTTCTAAGGTGGATCGATTTAGATCATGTATATATAAGCAAAGTACTAAAATATACTTAAAAGAAAGTAGTAATTTGCAAGATAGAGAAAATCTTGGCAGTTATTATAGAAAAGTCTAGAGATACCCTCTTTGATGGAGGACAGGATTCAAATCAGGGAAGGGATCCTTCCTTCTATAGAAATTCGTTTTTCTTTTCCTGTCGCTATGATTTTGATGTTCGATGAATGAGTCTGTGGTAATGCTTTTTTTTACCTCTATTCTATGTCGCAGGCGCCCATCCAGTCTAGAAACAAGCACTAATGAGAAAAAGAAAACTGTACTAAAGAAAACCTAGGATATCTATCCAAAATTTTTTTAAAAAAGACATATTTAGGGCTATACGGATTCGAACCGTAGACCTTCTCGGTAAAACAGATCAAACGGATTATTATCGAAATGATTCGAACTGTTTCAAAGACCCAACATGCATTTTTTTGCATTGGGCTCTTTCATAAACTGATTTCAAAATCAGTTAGTCCACCATAGTTTTTCTTTACGGAAAGATAATGAGATGGCTCCCTGTGCTCTGATTGATTATTTGTATTATGATCTATCTAGAAGCAATACCAAAGTGTTTCAAAGGAGGATTACCTTGACTTAGGTTTGCCTCCGGCCTAAATTAAATCAACCTAAGTGAAATGGAGTCTCTATCGTTCCACTGCAAGAGTTAACTATGAGACTTCATACACCTTAAAGTTCATAGAACGAGAAGAAATTTTTTGGAGGCCCTTATCCTCATTCTGCCTAGCATTTAGTGGGCTGGATATTTACCTTATCAACTAGCAAATCCATAAGGGTTCTATTTGATTAGGCACCTGAATTGGCACCTGAATCGGACTGAACCGACTATTTGTCAGGCTACTGTTCTCCTATTCTCTCGAATCTATGAAGTAAGACATTGATTTTGCAATAAGATCAATTATGTTCATTGCATAATAAGCTCCTTTGAAAAGCATTGGCGCACGTGTAAACGAGTTGCTCTACCGAACTGAGCTATAGCCCTTATCAGAGATATCTTAACATATAGATAATTTCTTGTCAAGATGAATATTCATTCTCTAATGCCAGAGGATATCCTTTTTATCTGTATCTGTTTAGTATATAACAGACCAATAATGAGCGGTATTGCTTAGAAAAGTGATTCGATATATAATCGATCGAAGTAATGAGTCTTCCTTTGTGGTGATAAATTGCCTACTTAACTCAGTGGTTAGAGTATTGCTTTCATACGGCGGGAGTCATTGGTTCAAATCCAATAGTAGGTAAGTAGGTAGAAAAATTACTAGATAGCATTGGACTTACTTCGCTTCGCTATCTAATAACTTTTTCTACCCCTCTTCCCTTTTTCTTTGTATCAACTATAAAACCCTGGATTGTCTTCAATTGGAGGGGGGAATCCAATTGACAGCCTCGATTCGTATCCTAGCTCGTCTGAGAGCTAGCTTTGCTTCAACTAATTCTTTCGTACCCTCAGCTTTACTCAAGTTAGCTTCGGCTATTTCAAGTGCCTGTTGAGCTTCTTTCGGATCAATATCACTACCCAGTTCCGCATCATTTCCTAAAATGATGATCTCATTATTAACTATTCTCGCAAAACCGCTCCACAGAACCGCCGTTAACCATTGGTCGTTGAGGAGGCGTATTCTCAAAGGACCCATATCTACTGCTGTGTTAATGGGGGCGTGATTTGGTAATACGCCAATTTGTCCACTATTAGTGGATAAAATGATTTCTTTCACTTCACAATCCCAAATAATTCGCTTAGGAGTCAGTACATAAAGATTTAATTTCATTTCTTCGATTTGTTCTCCTCTTCTAAGGTTATAGCTTTCGTGCTAGCTTCATCGATGTTACCCACCAAATAAAAAGCTTGTTCGGGTAGGCCGTCTAATTCTCCGGAAAGGATTAGTTGAAATCCCCTAATAGTTTCTGCAAGACCAACATACTTTCCTGGAGAACCAGTAAAAACTTCTGCCACAAAGAACGGTTGTGATAAGAAACGCTCTATTTTTCTTGCTCTTGCTACAGTTAAACGATCCTCTTCTGATAATTCATCCAACCCAAGAATAGCGATAATGTCCTGAAGTTCTTTGTAACGTTGTAAAGTTTCCTTAACTCTTTGCGCAGTTTCATAATGTTCGTTGCCAACAATCCGAGGCTGTAACATTGTTGAGGTTGAATCTAAAGGATCTACTGCTGGATAAATACCCTTGGAAGCTAATCCTCTGGAAAGTACGGTAGTAGCATCCAAATGTGCAAATGTTGTCGCAGGAGCAGGGTCGGTCAAATCGTCCGCGGGTACATAAACTGCTTGAATCGAAGTTATAGATCCCTTTTTAGTAGAAGCAATTCTTTCTTGCAAAGAACCCATTTCTGTACTAAGAGTAGGTTGATAACCCACTGCAGAGGGCATTCTCCCTAATAAAGCGGATACCTCTGATCCTGCTTGAACAAAACGAAAGATATTATCGATGAATAAAAGCACGTCTTGCTTATTAACATCTCGGAAATATTCTGCCATAGTTAGGGCAGTTAAACCAACTCTCATACGAGCTCCCGGCGGTTCATTCATTTGGCCATAGACTAGAGCTACCTTTGATTCCTCAATATTTTTTTCATTAATTACTCCGGATTCCTTCATTTCCATATAAAGATCATTTCCTTCACGAGTGCGTTCTCCTACCCCACCAAATACGGATACGCCCCCATGAGCTTTAGCAATGTTATTGATTAATTCCATGATGAGTACTGTTTTACCTACTCCAGCCCCCCCAAATAGTCCTATTTTTCCTCCACGTCGATAAGGAGCTAAAAGATCGACGACCTTAATACCTGTTTCAAAGATGGATAATTTCGTATCTAACTCGATAAAGGCAGGCGCAGATCTATGAATAGGGAACGTCGCACTACTATCTACAGGACCCAAATTGTCAACAGGCTCCCCAAGAACGTTGAAAATTCGTCCGAGAGTAGCTCCACCGACCGGAACACTGAGAGGAGCTCCCGTGTCAATCACTTCCATTCCTCTCATCAACCCGTCTGTAGCACTCATAGCTACAGCTCTAACTCGATTATTTCCTAATAATTGTTGTACCTCACAAGTCACATTAATTTGCTTATCGGCAGTGTCTCTACTCTGGACTACCAAAGCGTTATAAATATAAGGTAACTTGCCCGGGGGAAAAGTGACATCCAGCACGGGTCCAATAATTTGATCGATACGACCTGCACTTTTTTCATCAATTGTGGAAACCCCGGGACGAGAAGTAGTAGGATTGGTACTCATAATTATCACATAATAAAAAAAAGAATTTGTCGAAATTTTTATTTTTTTCTTGTTGAATAATGCCAAATCAAATCCAAAAAAATATCCAAAAATCCAAAAGTAAAAAGGAAATGAATTAGTTAATTCAATAAGAGAAAAAAGGAGAACGGGACTTTATTTCGTTGCCCAAGCGAATCCCATTCAATCGTTTACTCATGGAATGAGTCCGTTGCAAAGTTCAATCAATCTTTTTTTCATATACATTTTGCCTTTTGTGGAGCATCTGTGCCTACTCTACTTTCCTATCTAGGACTTCGATATACAAAATATATACTACTGTGAAGCATAGATTGCTGTCAACAGAGAATTTTCTTAGTATTTAGTTAGGTATTTGCATTCAAAATAAGAAAAGGGCCCATTAAGAACTTGTAAAATAAGGATTAGGGATTCATTTGGGTTGCGCTATATCTATCAAAGAGTATACAATAATGAAGGATTTGGTAAATCAAATCCATGGTTTAATAATGAACCGTGTTAACTTACCATAACAACAACTCAATTCCTATCGAATTACATTCCTATAGGATAGAAAATACACAGGGTGTACACATTATATATGAATGCAAAATATTCATTAATTTAAGTATGCCCTCAATTTTCTTTAATGAGTTGATATTATATTAATTATATTAATTGAATATCCTTTTTGTTTTACGAAATTTTTGCTAAAGTTGCATTGACGTCTAATTCACATCGAGTAGACCCTGTTATTGTGAGAATTCTTAATTCAAGAGTTGTAGGGAGGGACTTATGTCACCACAAACAGAAACTAAAGCAAGTGTTGGATTTCAAGCTGGTGTTAAAGATTATAAATTGACTTACTACACCCCGGAGTATGAAACCAAGGATACTGATATCTTGGCAGCATTCCGAGTAACTCCTCAACCTGGGGTTCCGCCGGAAGAAGCAGGGGCTGCAGTAGCTGCCGAATCTTCTACTGGTACATGGACAACTGTTTGGACTGATGGACTTACCAGTCTTGATCGTTACAAAGGACGATGCTATCACATCGAGCCTGTTGCTGGGGAAGACAACCAATGGATCTGTTATGTAGCTTATCCATTAGACCTATTTGAAGAGGGTTCCGTTACTAACATGTTTACTTCCATTGTGGGTAACGTATTTGGTTTCAAAGCCCTACGTGCTCTACGTTTGGAGGATCTACGAATTCCCCCTGCTTATACAAAAACTTTCCAAGGCCCGCCTCATGGTATCCAAGTTGAAAGAGATAAGTTGAACAAGTATGGTCGTCCTTTATTGGGATGTACTATTAAACCAAAATTGGGATTATCTGCAAAAAATTACGGTAGAGCGTGTTATGAGTGTCTACGTGGTGGACTTGATTTTACCAAAGATGATGAAAACGTAAACTCACAACCATTTATGCGTTGGAGAGACCGTTTTGTCTTTTGTGCCGAAGCTATTTATAAAGCACAGGCCGAAACCGGTGAAATTAAGGGGCATTACTTGAATGCGACTGCAGGTACATGTGAGGAAATGATTAAGAGAGCTGTATTTGCGAGAGAATTAGGGGTTCCTATTGTAATGCATGACTACATCACTGGGGGATTCACCGCAAATACTAGTTTGGCTCATTATTGCCGCGACAATGGCCTACTTCTTCACATTCACCGTGCAATGCATGCAGTTATTGATAGACAGAAAAATCATGGTATGCATTTCCGTGTATTAGCTAAAGCATTGCGTATGTCTGGGGGAGATCATATCCACTCCGGTACAGTAGTAGGTAAGCTAGAAGGGGAACGCGAAATGACTTTAGGTTTTGTTGATTTATTACGCGATGATTTTATTGAAAAAGATCGTGCTCGCGGTATCTTTTTCACTCAGGACTGGGTATCCATGCCAGGTGTTATACCGGTAGCTTCAGGTGGTATTCATGTTTGGCATATGCCAGCTCTGACTGAAATCTTTGGGGATGATTCTGTATTACAATTTGGTGGAGGAACTTTAGGACATCCTTGGGGAAATGCACCTGGTGCAGCAGCTAATCGAGTGGCTTTAGAAGCCTGTGTACAAGCTCGTAATGAAGGGCGTGATCTTGCTCGTGAAGGTAATGAAATTATCCGAGCAGCTTGCAAATGGAGTCCTGAACTAGCCGCGGCTTGTGAAGTATGGAAAGCGATCAAATTCGAGTTCGAGCCGGTAGATACTATTGATAACTAGATAAAACTAAATATAAAGAAGGTATAAATAAAAAATAAACGAAATAAAAAGAGAAAAAATACGTTACGAAATGCAGTAATTCTTCTTTATTCGTCTAATTGATTGCAATTAAACTCGGCTCAATCTTTTTTTTTCTAAAAAAGATTGAGCCGAATTAAAATGGATCATGATACGATTATGAGACTTGACAAATCGAGATTAGTCTATTCTATATATCTAGAATATATAAAGGTATAATACAATAAAGAAATACAAATCAAATTCAAATATTATCATATGATAATGGAAAAAAATACACAGTATTTACAGAAAAAAGTCTTCGTTTATTGGAAAAGAATCAATATACTTTTAATGTCGAATCGGGATTCACTAAGACAGAAATCAAGCATTGGGCCGAACTCTTCTTTGGTGTTAAGGTAGTAGCTGTGAATTACAGACGTATGATCGTTACCCCTCAACCGGGTTATTCTATTCCACTTCTAGATAGATAAAAAAACTAAAGGAGAATGAATGAAAAAAAGACATAGTTTTGAAGTTATACCCTTTTATTTTATAAGACTCTCTTGCAAAAAATAGGACGTTTGAAACTTTTAACAGTCGTAATCGTGAGTCAACAAGTGACTCGAAAGGTAGTTTTAGTTTATGACCCCGATCAAGAGCGATAAATCCTTGATTTGGGATTGGACATAGAACCTGGTTGTAGAGATGTTCAAAAGGATTCTGATGGGAACAATTATACTTTCGTGGAAATCCTAGCTATAAACTTCAATGCGGTAGACATTTTGTTCCGCATTTTTCCGGACCAAACCCCCGACCCCACAATACAATGAGTTTTTTTTTATTCATAAATAAAATAAAAAGCATGGAGTATTCGGAATAATATTCTTCTATAAACCATTCTTGCACGGGGTCTTACTAACAGGACGACTTCGCTGCACGAGATGGGTCTTCCTCGAAAAGCTAACTCCACCCGGCACTTTTATACCCTTTTTGGGCAGTATATCGCCTTAAAATAAGAAGGTAGTATAGTATAGTATGGGATCCGTATTAGGTAAGATAATTTGCCCTTTGATTTTGATTGAATATACTATATTCTATATTTTCCGCCTTTACCACGCATTCTTTACCACGCATTATTGTATACTCTTCTAGAGGAGTATGAGTATGTATGCAGGAAGTAAATTCTAGTCGCTTTCTTTTGAATCGAATTTTAAATTCGATTAGAAGGATAGAAAGGCCATGAGGATGGGAAAAGAAAAATCAAATCTTTTTAATTAGTTCTCCTTTTTAGCAGTTTGCTTATTTTATTATCTATTCCTTTTTTTACAAAATATTTTTTTTACAAACTAAAAAATACAATAGTCAATATTCCTTATAATAGATATACTTAATTATATCATAAGAATCTTAATATATTTTTGAATAGATAGAAATAGTAAATTTGAATTGAGACATTTATTCTATGACGGATTTAAACTTACCTTCTATTTTCGTGCCTTTAGTAGGCTTAGTATTTCCGGCAATTGCAATGACTTCTTTATTTCTTTATGTGCAGAAAAATAAGATTGTCTAGTATTTTTAGTGTAAGTAATATAATATGGTAGGATATGCGGCTCTTTCTACACAGAAAGGAAAAACAGCTATGAATGCGGATAAAAATGGCTGTGGGATGGATGCGGATATAGGCTACGAGCATAAATGCATGAATATTCGGAGCCGGGTATAGCGAGTTTTTTTTATGGAATCAACAAATATTTTTTGATTTGAATAGAAAGTCAATGTATCTAACCTATTATTTCACAGGAGTACTAATTGCTGAAGACGATTTCAGAAAAAAAAAGTAAAGTCAAAATTATTTAGCTTATTCTCTCAATTTCAATCGACCACTGCTGGATTTAGTATATCTAATATGAATTGGCGATCAGAACATGTATGGGTAGAACTTCTAAAAGGTTCTCGAAAAAGGGGTAATTTTTTCTGGGCCTGTATTCTTTTTCTAGGTTCACTAGGATTCTTATCGGTTGGGGCTTCCAGTTATCTTGGTAAGAATATTATATCTATACTTCCATCTCAACAAATTCTTTTTTTTCCACAAGGGATCGTGATGTCTTTCTACGGAATTGCGGGCCTATTCATTAGCTCCTACTTGTGGTGTACTATTTTGTGGAATGTAGGTAGTGGTTATGACCGATTCGATAGAAAAGAGGGAATAGTGTGCATTTTTCGTTGGGGATTCCCTGGAATAAAACGTCGCGTCTTCCTTCAATTCCTTATGCGGGATATCCAATCAATTAGAATTCAGGTTAAAGAGGGTCTTTATCCTCGTCGTATCCTTTATATGGAAATCCGGGGCCAGGGGGTCATTCCCTTGACTCGTACTGATGAGAAGTTTTTTACTCCACGAGAAATTGAACAAAAAGCTGCCGAATTGGCCTATTTCTTGCGCGTACCAATTGAAGTATTTTGAGTACCAATTGTATTTTTTTTTGAACTGAATTGAATGAAGAAGAATTGGAAGAAGAAAAGCTTTCTCAACATGGGGAGGAAGTCCCTTCGAAATTGGATTTGTTATTGGAAGGGTATTTTTGAGTTTTTATCTAAAGGAAGGAACAAATGCGGATAAGAGAAAATTTTTTAAAATTTATTTTGTACAAGTGAGATATATCGCATACTATTCTTCCATTTTCATTCGAAAGGTCTTTTTTTTTTTTTTATTCTATTTCACTATTCCACTCTATCTAGATCTAAGAAAGAACCCAATGCAATTAAATTTCACTAATATATAAAAAAGAAGAATAGATAGAGGAAAAACCTTGCTATAGAGTTTTTGCTTCAAACAAAAAGAAATATCATATAGAGTAAGGGAATGAAATAGAGTCAGCGAATGAAAATGAAGCGGGTTCATTAACAACTCAATTTACAGATAAAAAATGAAAAAAAAGAAAGCATTGCCTTCTTTACTATATCTTGTATTTATCGTACTTTTGCCCTGGGGGGTCTCTTTCTCATTTAACAAATGTCTGGAACTTTGGATTAAGAATTGGTGGAATACCAGGCAATCCGAAACTCTCTTAACTGATATTCAAGAGAAAAGGATTCTAGAAAGATTCATAGAATTAGAAGAACTTTCTCTCTTGGACGAGATGATAAAAGAGAAACTAAAGACACATGTACAAAAACCTCCTATAGGAATACACAAGGAAATAATACAATTGGTCAAAATGGATAATGAGGATCATCTCCATATCATTTTGCATTTCTCGACAAATATAATCTGTTTAGCTATTCTAAGTAGTTCTTTTTTTCTGAGTAAAGAGGAACTTGTTATTTTTAATTCTTGGGTTCAGGAATTCTTCTATAACTTAAACGACTCAATAAAAGCTTTTTTTATTCTTTTAGTCACTGATTTTTTTGTTGGATTTCACTCCACCCGCGGTTGGGAACTATTAATTCGTTGGGTCTACAACGATCTTGGATGGGCTCCTAATGAGCTAATTTTCACAATTTTTGTTTGTAGTTTTCCAGTAATTCTAGATACATGTTTGAAATTTTGGGTCTTTTTTTGTTTAAACCGCCTATCTCCTTCGCTTGTAGTCATTTATCATTCAATTAGTGAAGCATAAATTCATTCTATTTCCTGATATTAATCAAATTAGCATCTTTCTTTAGAAAGAAAGCCCTTTTCCATTTTAGCAAAATTCTTTCTTTCTATTTCTACCTGCTTAAGGTATTCATCATTCCAGTACAACTGTTGCAGTAGAATGACAACAAACTCGTGTATAGGGAACTAAATTAATTTAGCTACCTATCTAATTTATTGTAGAAATTCAGGGATCCGCGATTGGACATGGAAAATAGAAATACTTTTTCTTGGGTAAAGGAACAGATGACTCGATCGATTTCTCTATCGATCATGATATACGTAATAACTCGGACATCTATTTCAAATGCATATCCCATTTTTGCGCAGCAGGGTTATGAAAACCCACGAGAAGCAACTGGACGAATTGTATGTGCCAATTGCCATTTAGCTAGCAAGCCCGTGGATATTGAAGTGCCCCAAGCTGTGCTTCCCGATACTGTATTTGAAGCAGTTCTTCGAATTCCTTATGATATGCAAATGAAACAAGTTCTTGCTAATGGAAAAAAGGGAGGGTTGAATGTGGGTGCTGTTCTTATTTTGCCTGAGGGATTCGAATTAGCGCCGCCCGACCGTATTTCCCCTGAATTGAAAGAAAAGATAGGAAATCTATCTTTTCAGAGTTATCGTCCTGATAAAAAGAATATTCTTGTGATAGGCCCTGTTCCCGGTAAGAAATATAGTGAAATTGTCTTTCCCATTCTTTCCCCCGATCCTGCTACGAAGAAAGATGCTCATTTCTTAAAATATCCCATATA